AATTGTCAATTTTGAATCTAATTAAGAAAGAACAATTAGGGATTCGAATTCGGTATCAGGTCTTGTGTTAATTGTGAAATATCCCCTTTGTTTTTGTTACAACACTTCCTTAAAAAGTAAGGATTGGACTAAGATAGAGGGAAGGAAGAAGAAGAAAGCGAGTCGGTATACTAATTCCTCATCCCCCAATCAGTCCTTCCCGGGGGCAATTGTCGCAAGAAAACTAAAGTCGGTAGTTGTAGGGTGAAATCCTGATAGAATTCGAAAAAAAGCAAGCAGCAAGTCAAGTCTAAGGCAATAAAAAAGAAAAATACGTATTTTTTATTTTTTATGGGATTCTAAACAAATAGAAAATTAAACAAAAGGATTTGCAAATAAAAGTGCTAATGCTACAACGAGTCCATAAATTGTTAAAGCTTCCATAAAAGCCAGACTAAGCAATAAAGTACCTCGTATTTTTCCCTCCGCCTCGGGCTGTCTCGCGATACCTTCTACAGCTTGGCCTGCAGCAGTACCTTGACCAATCCCAGGTCCAATAGAAGCAAGCCCAACAGCCAACCCAGCAGCAATAACGGAAGCGGCAGAAATCAATGGATTCATGATAAGTTCCTCGCAAAAGAAAAAAGAAATGGTTAATGATACAATCAACCAATAAATTATGACTTAATTATTTATTGCGTCGATAAGATTTTTCCAGTCAAAGTAACGCAACTAAGAGCTCTGAATTGAAGTAATAATCTTATTGAATCATCAGAATCACTTCGCTATCTATTTTTCAAATTCCTATCCGCGGATTTTTTGTGAATTCATACAACTTTTTTCCATTTCTTTCTTTGCTCCGAACCTTTCTTGAAATTCGAGCTCTTCGCTCTTTTTCTTGATAGAATTTCTTTATTCAATTCAAACAAATGAAAAGGAGGGACTCTTATTGAAATCCCTATCTCAATTCTGAGTAGTAGTGGAGCGATTAGATATATCTTTTCGCTCATTATAGAACTAGCCTACTATTTCATATACATGTTTTTCACTATTCCATATACATGTTTTTCTTCGATAAAGTAAACTAATTATTCGTATCGTATCTTGGATTTCATCGGATTCGCATTTTTTTTCGAAACATCTATAAAAGAAAGTCGTTTTCTAGCCATTATATATACTCCATACATCATATATATTTCATACATCCAGTTGGATCTCACTCTGTTAAACAACCGATTTTTTTTAATCTCATTTTTTGTAAACTCTTTTCTTTTTATTTCGTAAAATCCCACATAGATACAATCAATATAGATACAATCAATATAGATACAATCAATCTAAAAGGGCGAATTCATTAGTCTGAATCATTGCATATAAATAAAAACCTTTGATTAATCTAAGTTCATGTAATTTATTATTTCTTATTCTTTTGGTCAATCGTTGAATTGAATAAAGTCGACTGAAATGAGAATCACTGCATGGAACCCCCTTCTTTTTTTTAGTTTTAGCATCGTAAACAAATAAAGAATTCTCATTCAGATTATGACTCCTAAGATTGGAATTGAATGAACAAAACAATCAAGACAATATCAAGAAAATTTTAATTGGAAGGAGATAGAAATAGGGCAAACACATTTTAGGACAAAGATCTTTTCGAGCTCTTCCCCCCCACTTTTTTTTACTTTGACAATCCGCCAATATCGTAATCCTTTTCTTTTGATTCTTCCTCTAGATCGTATCGACCTTTTTGTCTATTTATGTGTATATTTATGTCCATATTAAGTAAATTGTCTTGAGAAAGGCATGGATTGCTTTGCACTAAGTTAAAAAATAAAGACGATTTCCAAACTTAGTCAATGGTGCCCCTCCATGGATTCGCCTATATAAGCCGCAGCTAACGTTGCAAAAATAAGAGCTTGAATACCGCTTGTAAATAATCCAAGGAGCATAACAGGTATAGGAACCACTGAAGGTACTAAAGAAACAAGAACAACAACTACCAATTCGTCCGCTAATATATTTCCGAAAAGTCGAAAGCTAAGCGATAAAGGTTTTGTGAAATCTTCTAAAATATTAATGGGTAAAAGAATTGGAGTTGGTTGAATGTATTTAACGAAATAACCTAATCCTTTTTTGCTAAGGCCCGCATAAAAATATGCAATTGACGTAAGTAAAGCTAAAGCAACGGTAGTATTTATATCATTTGTGGGTGCGGCTAACTCTCCATGAGGTAACTGTATGATTTTCCAAGGTAAAAGCGCCCCTGACCAATTAGAAACAAAAATAAATAGAAACATAGTTCCAATAAAAGGAACCCATGGACCATATTCCTCTCCAATTTGAGTTTTGCTCACATCTCGAATAAATTCAAGGACATATTCGAAGAAATTCTGACCGTCACTAGGGATGGTTTGTGGATTCCGAACAGCTACAATGGCGGAACCTAATAAGATAGCAATTACAACCCAAGAAGTAATAAGTACTTGGGCATGAACTTGGAAACCACCTAGTTTCAAATAAAAATGCTGGCCTACTTCTACGCCGGATATATCATATAAGCCTTTTAATGTGTTGATGGAAGATGATAAAACATTCATATTGTCCTCTGAAAGAAAACCTTACAAGAAATTATTTTGATTCAACCCTTTTTTTGTTTAGGTTTGCCCACTGGAATTGTATATTTTGTATACAAACGAATCACATAATATTCCTAAATTCTTTTAATTTATTTTGCACGATTCAGGAATAGTAAAGGATTCCATCAATTTATCAGTCTATGGAATTTTCAAAAGAACTTTTTGATTTTATATGTTATTATTAATTAGGGATTTCGTATATACCTAGAACGACCTTCACAAATTGCAAATACTAATTTGTTAAGAATGAATCGGATTGAAGCTCTAGTGTCATCATTCGCCGGAATCGAAATATCTGCGAGATCGGGGTCACAATTTGTATCAATTAAACAAATTGTCGGAATTCCCAAAGTGATACATTCCCGAAGAGCCGTATATTCTTCTTGTTGATCAACGATTATTACAATATCTGGTAACCCTGTCATATATTTGATCCCGCCCAGATATTTTTGCAAGTGAGATAATTGTCTCTTTAATCGAGCCACATCCCTTTTCGGAAGGCGATTGAGTTTTCCTGTCTTTTGGTCTATTCTTAAGTCCCTGAACTTTTGAAGTCTCAGTTCTGTAGTGGACCAATTCGTTAAAATACCGCCGAGCCACTTTTTATTAACATAATGACACCGAGCCCTTATTGCAGCCCGCGCTACCGAATCCGCTGCTTTTTTTTTGGTACCAACAATTAAGAATTTTTTTCTACTACTTGCTGCATCAAAAACTAAATCACAAGCTTCTGATAAAAAACGAGCAGTTCTAATAAGATTTGTAATATGAATACCTTTACGCTTTGCAGAGATATAAGGTGCCATTTTCGGATTCCATTTTTTAATAGCATGACCAAAATGAACTCCTGCTTCCAGCATCTCTTCCAAATTAATATTCCAATATCTTCTTATCATTTCTCCCTATACTTCCTCTCTTTTTTTCATTGAAAAAAAAAGACGGGATTACCCTGAAATAAATAACTGTTCCGACGGAACCTTATCTTTTCCTCTTTTCTCGAAGATTGGGTGTTGATATATGACCCAACCCATTTATTTCTTTCTATTCTTTATTATCTTTTTTTTTTCATTTCCTTATTACTCTATAAATATATAAATATCAAAAATCACATTACCAAATCGCGTGTAAATGGAACAAATAAAAGAATCGCCTCATAGTTATATAGTTAAAAAGTTAAAAATATGAATCCACTCTTAGGAATCATTAAATCCTATAAATTATTGTTCTGATGTATCATATCAATTTTTTGAAATGCAAGAATCAAATAACTCTCTGTGGTGGAACAAAATATCTCCCATTTCCCCCTCGAATAAATTCTTGTTTTTGGTTTTTAATCTTAAAGGAATGCTCGTATGTTGCCTTGAGCGGTGCACTAATCCTTTGAATCCGGTACCAACGGGTATCATACTGCCTAGAACAACGTTTTCTTTCAGGCCTTTCAGCCAATCGATACGTCCGCGGAGAGCTGCTTTTGATAAAACACGAGCAGTTTCTTGAAAACTTGCCTCGGAGATGAAACTTTGAGTATTCAGAGATGCTCTCGTGATTCCCAAGAGCATAACTCGGTAACAGATCACTTCTTCCAAAGCTCGCCCCGTGCGTTCCGCTCGCAATAATCCAATTAGTTCTCCGGGTGAAAAAACATTAGACATTCCATCTTCCGAAACCGACACTTTTGATGTTATTTGACGTACAATAATTTCTATATGCCTATTATGGATCTGCACCCCTTGGGATCGATAAATCTTTTGGATCTTATTAACCAAAGCGATACGACTTTGTACTATAGTTAGTTCAGCACCAATCAAGAATCCCCAAGGAATTCCAAGAATTCTTGTTCTACACGCGTTCCAACCCTCAACTCTCTTTTCTAGATTTAGAGATATTGAATCAATTGAGCGTACTTCTAACACTTGTTCCACTTTTGGAAGACCCTGCGTTATATCACTAGATCTCGACTTTTCATACATAAATGAAACTAAAGTATCTCCTTGGTCAAGGATTTCGCCATAATGACGATGAACAGTTGCTTCGGGAGTGGCCAAATAAGGCTTAGCTGATCTTAGTACTATAGACTCAACGTGAACAATTATAACTTGACCCGATTTTAGGTGTGGTGCGTTTTTGGCCATACATACATTTTCGCAAATAAACTGTCCCAGGTTAATTATTGTGAATGTTTCTTCACAAAAATTAGAATGATAATTATGATGGAGAAAATACCAATTCAATTTGAATGGATTCAAAACACTGTTAATGCACGAATTAGGATTCAAAATTCTCTTGTTCTCCTCCATTAAATAATATTTAAGTACTTGAAAAGTCTTTTTGAAATTGTAAAGTTTCAAATATTTATTTACCGAGATCTGATTATGAGTTAGTAAATAATGGTAGACTGAATAAAAATTTGCAATTTCAAGCGCTGTTCCTAAAGGACCCGGACCCGGCGAATTCCTAATTGGGATTCTAGCCCCTCTTTTAGTTAATTCTTTTATGACATTCTGATATTTTACATCGTTAAATGGATCCATTTGAAAACAATTAGATGATGACAAAATTATTAAAGATCGACATTCTTTATTTCTATTTCTATTTCTATTCAACAACGTACTTATAGTTACTTCATTTTGTTTAAGTGATTGTTGAATCTTTGCCTTGGAATAAATGGAAAAAAATGAATTAATATTGGCATGATCTAACCCAATATGGGAGATCGATCCTAAACCTAATGAATCGCTCCGTTTTCTGTTGATATCGGAAATACGGGATTCCACTAAGTTGATTTTGAGGAAATCACGAATCAGACCATTTGTACTTACTTCAACAAAAGAAGCACGAGCCCCTTCGATAGAAGAACTTTTTTTGTCTTCATCCCAATTCAAGACTAAACAAGTACGAACTAATTGAATACTTGTGTCATAAATTTCTCGAATTGGTTTACCATTTCCATAAAGAATATAATTGACAACTTGAAGTTTCAGATTTTCCTTTTCCTGCAATAGATCCGGGGGGAAAAGTGTTTCCAAATTTATATCGTATTTTATTTTTTTGTTATATAGGATTACTGGCCGAACCCAAAGAAAATACTTTTTCTTGGTAAGTGTGATCCGTTGAACATAGATCCAATTTTTTTTTTTTTTTGATTTCTTAGAATTTGTTTTTACCCTTCCTGGCGGTATTAAGATACCACTGTATCCCGATATCTTATCTGTCTCCCCCGGAAAATGGGGATCTCCAGAAAAAATTTTAAGTTCAATTTTTTTTTTTTTTCTCTCTATTCGTACCAATCCGCTTACCCGACTTCTTATATTTAACGTGATTTGTGTATCTATTCCAATAATACTATTATTACGTACCATTAAGGAAGAAGATTTGGGTAAAATATACACTTCCTCAGGAATGAAAAAAAAGCAATGTACTTTCATTCCGTATTTTGACTTAAATTCTTCGACTCTCTGATACTCAACCGAATCCTCTTTTTTGACGATTGAATGCGCCCCTACAAACCCATACTTAGTAATTCCGGAACTGTTTCTTTGTTGGTATTGAGGATCGTTGAAATAAGCAAAAATACTATTTTTATAGAAAATACCATTTATAGGTATTTCAATCGAGATATCGGAGGGGGATATTAGTTCTTTCTCTTGTTCTTGAATCGATTGCAATGGCATGATAAATCGATTTCTGCGTCTCTTTGCCACTAAATAAAAATTCTCGTGGAGAATTGCAGGATATATGAGATTACAATGACCAGTACTTTGGATACTTTGGATTCGATTAAGTTCGGAATAATCAGAAATCTCACTTTTTTTTTTACTCGAAAGATCTGAACTAAATAATTTGTATTGAACTTGATCATTATTTTCTGAATTTACTGAGGAGTTCGAAATATATCTCTTTTCGACAGAAAGGGAATGTGTGTTCATTTGATCTTGATCCTTGTGTAGCGAAAATGGGACTATACTGGATCTGCCCGAACCCCCCGATAATATCCATAAATGACTTGTTTTTGGTAAAAGATGGGTATTACTATATGTAAATTCAGATGTATGGTATACGTCGGTACTCCAGTGCATTTCTCCTTCTGAATCGGAATAAATATGTTTTCGAACCCTCTCCGTAAAATTAAAAGGGTATGCTCCCGCACGAATTTCAGCAATCACTTGTTCTGATTCCACATATTGATCGTTTTGAACTAAAAGAAGACTTTTTGATGGAATAGTCACGTTATGTAGAATATCTTCACTCTCAATAGTTACATACAAGTCTATAGAACAGAGAAAAGCCGGATGCCCATGACGTGTACGTGTGGGATGAATTAAATCTTCATTAAATTTTATTTTTCCATTAGAAGGGGCTCGCACATGTTCTGCAGTACCCCCTGTGAATACTCCACCGGTATGAAACGTTCTTAATGTTAGTTGAGTACCCGGTTCCCCAATGGATTGACCCGCAATAATACCTACAGCTTCTCCCAATTCCACCAAATCGCCATGAGTAGGACTCCGGCCGTAACATAATCGACATATCCAAGACGTACTCCTACAAGTAAAAGGAGTTCGAATAGATATTGGTTGTGTTCGAAAGGTTATGATTCGATTGATAAGTCCAATCCCAAGATCTTGATTTCGGACGGCAACGCATCGTGGACCCATATATATATTGTCCGCTAATACACGGCCAATTAATGTGTGAATAAAAATCCTTTCTGGTATCATTCCATTTCGAGGACTCACAAACATCCCTCGGGTAGTGCCACAATCTGTTCTACGTACAACAACGTGTTGAACTACTTCAACAAGCCTGCGTGTAAGATATCCAGCATCTGATGTTCGTACAGCAGTATCTACAACTCCTTTTCGGGCTCCATAACAAGAAATGATAT